TTCATTTTTAATAAAGTTACCAAACGAAAGTTTTTGTTACTTATTTTGGAACCTTCTTTACCCCATAGAGATATTGAATAAAAGGGTGTATTCCTTTTTCCACTGTAATTTTGAAAATGAACGTTTAAATGTCCTTCAAAAGTAAGTAAATAGATCCGAAACATATAAAATGCGGTTAATCCCGCCGTAGACCAAGCTATTATTGCAAAAATAGGTGAATACAACCAACTATCATTAAGAATTTCATCTTTGGACCAAAAACAAGCAAACGGTGGAATACCGCAAAGAGAAAGTGTACCTAATAAAAAAGAATTTTTAGTAATTGGTACATGTTTTGTTAAACCTCCCATAAGCACCATATTCTGACTTTTTTTTGGACAATATCCAACAAGAGTTTCCATTGAATGAATAACGGATCCCGATCCTAAAAACAATAATGCTTTAGAATAAGCATGAGTAATCAAATGAAATAAAGCACTACGATACGACCCCATACCTAGAGCTAACATCATATAACCCAATTGAGACATTGTGGAATAGGCTAAACCCCTCTTAATGTCTTTTTGAGCAAGAGCTAAAGTGGCTCCTAAAAAAACTGTTATTATCCCTATCAAAGAGATAAAATTCATTATGTGGGGTATGACTATGAAAAGAGGCATAAGTCGAGCTACAAGAAAAATTCCCGCTGCTACCATCGTAGCAGCATGTATAAGAGCGGAAATAGGAGTCGGCCCTTCCATTGCATCAGGTAACCATACATGAAGGGGAAATTGTGCAGATTTAGCAATGGCACCAGCAAATAATAGAACAGCGCACAAAGTAACAAATACAAAATTTACTTCATTATTATAAATCAAGTTATTGAATATTTGGAATAAATCACGAAATTCAAAACTCCCCGTTACCCAATAAAACCCTAAAATGCCTAATAATAAACCAAAATCGCCCACACGATTAGTTACAAACGCTTTTTGACAAGCCTTTGCTGCAACAGGTCGTGTGAACCAAAACCCTATTAATAGATACGAACATATCCCAACTAATTCCCAAAAAATATAAATTTGTATCAAATTTGAACTAGTAACTAATCCCAACATGGAAGTACTGAAAAAACTCATATAAGCAAAAAATCTCAAATATCCGTGATCATGAGACATATAATTATCACTATAAATAAGAACCATAATTCCAACAGTAGTGATTAATATTGACATAATAGAAGTAAGTGGATCAATCAAGTATCCAAATTCTAAAGAAAAATCATTATTGATAATCCAAGACCATACATATTGATAGACAGAACTGCTATTTATTTGCTGAATAGAAAGATTCATGGAAAAAATCATGACTATACTTAACAATAAAACGCTTTGAAAAGCCCACATACGACGAAGACTTTTTGTTGCCGTCGGAAAAAGAAGAAGTCCCAACCCTATTAACATAGGAACTGGAAGTGGAAGAAAAGGTATTATCCACGCATATTGATATATCTGTTCCATAAAAAAAGTTTTTTATTCTTAATTAATTGTTTCCGATTCACCGGATTTTACCTCTTTCGAAAAAGTCAATAAAAAATCAATATATGCACTAACTTATTTAATAATTTTAGATTAGTATTTATTCTGAGTCTTTTCAAAATCGTTCAAATATTCAAAACAAGAAGTTATAATTGGTCAAATAATATGACCAAGTGACATCTAAAAATAAAAACAAATACTTATTATTTATAGGAAAATGAAAATATAAATTATTACAATAAATTATCATAATAATAATTTATATTTATAGAGCAAGAATCAAAATTTGGGCTAAAAAGAGTACTTGATGCTGATATGAATTATAGGATTAACTAAGGTCATCGGTCTAATGAAATCTAATGAAATAAAAATTCTTGATTTTAGTTAGTTTATTTTAACTCATTAACTAATTCATTATGGGATTCATTGTTTTACATTTCAATTTATTAGCAAATTTTATAAGATTATAGATCTAAAATGAACCTTTTTATCGAGAAAGGATAAAAAATGACTGAGATATTTTTTATCAAACCACCTATCCTTTAACGGATTTATTACTAGTCTCACTCGAATTTTAAAATTGAATTTAGTGTATTTTTTATCAAAACTAAAAAACTCAATTTATTTTATTAGGCAAAAGTTTACAAGCCTTTGAAGTCTTTGAAGTATTTTATTACATGTACATTTAAATAGAATAACAAAAATAAAAGTCTTTTAGGTTTTTTATTGATTTTATTAAGTTTGATTTAATTCATTTGATTTATATGCCATAGCAGATTCTAAAGATATAACTTTGATAGATAAACAATGAGAACTAAAAGGTCCAAACGAAAAAAAAATTTAGGTTTTACGAATAGTGTCTGGAATCACAATTTTGTTATTTCGAGTCATTTTTGATCCAATTTTCACGGATCTTTGACGTATCTATATTTATTTTTTTTTATAGAATCTTATTTAGAGAAAAAAAATAGATAATGAATAAGAAATAATAATTTGTTTTGAACAATAGATGTCTTTCACATCCAACTATAATAATGAGTAACTTCTTCATTTTAAAATGGCAGTTCCAAAAAAACGTACTTCGATATCAAAAAAGCGTATCCGTAAAAATATTTGGAAAAGGAAAGGATATTTGGCAGCGTTAAAAGCTTTGTCATTAGGGAAATCTCTTTCTACCGGGAATTCAAAAACTTTTTTTGTACGACAAACAAATAAGTCCTAAAATATTGGAATAATTTGTGAATTTCAAAGTTAATATAAAATTAACAATTGTTAGTCCCTATTCTAATCAATATGAAATAGACTCTTAATTATAAGATGTCTAAAAGAAGAATTCTTCCGTTTTCTGAATTCTAAAAAATCATTTTTTAGTATATTTTCACTCAGATTTTGATGGTGTGGTGGGGAGTCTTTTTTTCCCCATCGACCTTTACAAAAAAAATTTTATCTTTCTCGGTAAGAGCAGATATAAGATTTTTAGTTCAAATTAATTAATTGTTGAAACTAATGTATTTCATGTTAAAAATTTTTGGATAACTTTCTGACTTCTTAATTTATTGTATTTACTATATGTAATGTATTTAACATAAAAATAACTAAATTGTTGAGATATTATGTACAAATAATGTGTCAATTTGGAGTAATCCAAAATAGGCCTATTTTGGATTCATTTAGAAAATTTATTTTTGTCTCAAATTTTGAAATCAGATAAAACAGAAATAATGAAATAAAAGTAAAAAAAAATTTATTCTATCGAAAGAATTATCTAGTTGCAAGAGTTTTTTTTAGAATAGTATAAACTACTTCAAAGCCTTAAGATAAATAAACAGATAAATAAACCGGACACCCTAAGGGAAAATAAATTAAACTAATGAACCTTCAAATTGACTTTTTAACTTGTTTTTTTATCAATTTGAATATTTACTAAAAAACTTATTTGATTGAATTGACTTGTTCAATCTCGACTATTGAATATAAATAGGCTATTATGAGTTCGAGCAAGCCGCTATGGTGAAATCGGTAGACACGCTGCTCTTAGGAAGCAGTGCTAGAGCATCTCGGTTCGAGTCCGAGTGGCGGCATGCCATCTTATAAAAGAGATCCAATAGATCCTATAATAAAAATAAATAAAATTCCCAATTTATATTTCTTAATTAATATAGGGGATTCCCTCTTATTTTTTTCATTTTTATGATATTTTCAACTTTAGAGCATATATTAACTCATATTTCCTTTTCTATTGTTTCAATTGTAATTACAATTCATTTGATAACCTTATTGGGCAATGAAATCATAAAACCATATGATTCGTCAGAAAGGGGGATGATAGCTACTTTTTTATGTCTAACAGGATTATTAACCACTCGTTGGATTTATTCGGGACATTTCCCACTAAGTGATTTATATGAATCATTAATTTTTCTTTCATGGAGTTTCTCCCTGATTCACATAGTGCCCTATTTCAAAATAAGAAAAAATTATTTAACCACAATAACTGCCTCAAGTACTATTTTTACCCAAGGCTTTGCTACTTCAGGTCTTTTAAATGAAATACAAAAACCCGCAATATTAGTACCCGCTCTACAATCGGAATGGTTAATAATGCACGTAAGTATGATGATATTAAGCTATGCGGCTCTGCTTTGTGGATCATTATTATCAGTAGCACTTCTAGTCATTACATTTAGAAATATTTTTTATAGTTCTAAAAGTAATGATTTATTAAAATTAAATGAGTCATTTTCATTTGGTGAAATCCAATACAAGAATGAAAGAACCAATATTTTTAAACGAGCTTCTTTTTTTTCTGCTAAGAATTATTATAAGGCCCAATTTATTCAACAATTAGATTATTGGAGTTCTCGTGTGATTAGCCTAGGGTTTATCTTTTTAACTATAGGTATTCTTTCAGGAGCAGTATGGGCTAATGAAGCATGGGGCTCGTATTGGAGTTGGGATCCAAAGGAAACTTGGGCCTTTATTACTTGGATCGTATTCGCTATTTATTTGCATACTCGAACAAATAAAAATTTGCAGGGGGCAAATTCCGCAATTGTGGCGACTCTAGGCTTTCTTATAATTTGGATATGCTATTTTGGGGTCAATCTATTAGGAATAGGCCTACATAGTTATGGTTCATTTACGTTAACCTCTAGTTAAATTCAATAAAAGTTCTTACGAATACAAACAGATTACATACAATACGATGTATAGAAAACACCTCGTGTCAACCGGCGAGAACCATGTGAATCAAGTAGTGTAGTGATTCACGTGGTTCTCGCAAAGACCAAGTATATTGGGCGAAAATTCGAATTCATATTTTTTTTTACTTTCTTTAAAAATTAAGATAATCTAAATCCTTATTATTTTTTTCATTAACCAACCAACTCTTAAAAATCATAGGAGTTTTTTATTTAAGAAAACTATCTATAAAAATAATTAGATAGAATACCTTCAACCTTGTCAACTGATAGTGAAAGAACA